CGATCTAATTCAAAAATCTCACCCAATTGAGCACGTCTAGCATATTTTTTCACAGTAGCGGGATCGCTATAACTGACTCCGTTGAGTTCGCCGCCATAGAACTCGACAGTTACACCTACTTGTTCGACACTATATTTAGATTCCGCCCTTCTAAAAGGAACATCGGCTCTAACAATTCCGTCTCCGTCTACCAAAACAACCGGAAATGTTTCAAAAAAAGTAGGCATACGACGTACAAAAAGTTCGCGCCCCTCTTTATCTCTAAAGATAGGATGTCCTAACCACCCAACAGCTATTCCATCCCCGTTGTCCATTGAGCCCGCTCTGAATAACCCCCCCTTTGCCGGATTATTGCCGATGTAATCATAAAAAGCTAGTTTTTCGGGAATTTTAGACCAAGCTTCAGATAAACTTTGATTTTCAGCCAACCCAGCACCAATTCTTCGATATATTTCTTGTTGGAAGTATCCTTGATCCCATTGATAACGAGTGGGACCAAATAATTCAATCGGGGTAGTTGCTGAACCATACCACATAGTTCCAGCAACTACAAAAGCGGCAAAAAAGACAGCAGCAATACTACTGGAAAGGACGGTTTCAATATTTCCCATACGTAATCCTTTGTATAGGCGTTGAGGTGGACGTACACTAAGATGGAATAGACCCGCCAATATGCCCAAGGTCCCTGCTGCAATATGATGAGAGGCTATTCCTCCCGGAACAAAAGGATCAAAACCCTCCACACCCCACGCTGGATTTACGGATTGTACCCTTCCAGTTAGTCCATAAGGATCGGACACCCATATTCCAGGACCATACAATCCTGTTACATGAAATGCACCAAAACCAAAGCAAGCCACCCCTGATAGAAATAAATGAATTCCAAAGATCTTAGGCAAATCCAAAGAGGGTTTTCCTGTACGTTCATCAGTAAATATTTCTAGATCCCAATACACCCAATGCCAGATAGCTGCCAAAAAGCACAAGCCCGAAAACACAATATGTGCCCCGGCCACACCTTCGTAACTCCAAATACCCGGATTCGTTACAGTACCCCCTGTGATACTCCAACCGCCCCATGAATTGGTTATTCCTAAACGAGTCATGAAGGGTATAACGAACATACCCTGTCTCCACATTGGATCAAGAACAGGATCAGAAGGATCAAAAACTGCTAATTCGTATAGAGCCATCGAACCGGCCCAACCAGCAACCAGAGCTGTATGCATTATATGGACAGAAATCAAACGACCGGGATCATTCAATACGACGGTATGAACACGATACCAAGGCAAACCCATGGAAATACCCCTTTATCAATGAAAAATAGACACAATGTAACTTTATTGCATTGGAAAAAACTATGCTGTGGACCCTCTTTTTAGTGGATTATCTTGGGGAAAGAATTAATATTTGTTTGATTCTTTTCAATTACTTTTAGTAATAATGAAACTATTTTGTTCGTAGGAACAAAAAGAAGCAGATCTATTCTACACCCGATAAGTACCAATACGCAATGGTAGGGGAGTTGATACCATTTTATATGAGTGAATGCATATATATATTTGTTCATCATTCAAAGGACTTATTTGTAATAATTTTCCTTTATTCATTTTGTCTTCTTTATCTTTTTTTATGAACTTAGTCAATCTATGGATAAAATATGATAAAGGCCAATATTAGTAGGACACTAAATCCATTGTTACGCTTTCACATCAAAGTGAGATATAGTACTTAATTTTTCTTTTATTTAATGCCTATTGGTGTTCCAAGAGTACCTTTTCGAAGTCCTGGAGAGGAAGATGCATTGTGGATTGACGTATAGTGCGACTTGTCAGATATATTGGGTCATATGGTATTTCCCCATTCTCTTCCCCGATCGAGATATCCTCCCCTTCGCCCAAGAAAGATTGATTGAATTATCAAAAATTTGGAGCGTGAAGTTCAATTAGATCCATTTTTTCGGGAGGGTATACAGATTAATATTATCAATTAGAATAATTTATGGTTATCTTGGTTAGGCCAATAAAATGAAGTATCCAGGCTCCGTTTAGAAAAAAACCGGTAATAAATCTATTTATGATTACTATTTCTATCATATTCGATTTCTTTATATATTTATAATAGAAGTGATCTCAAACTTTTAATCAATCGAGTAATATGATGAATGCATTGAATATCTGTTGTAAGACATGAAATAAATTGTAAAAAGGAAGTCGTAGCAAAAGGACGTGGTATTGGGGCATTTGTCATATATGTGCAAATCCAAATCGGGCGGATCTTTACTCGGAGTAGAGCATAAACCTAAAAAAATTGAAGAAGCCCATTCAGGAACAAGAAAATTACATCGCGATTGAGATTGTATCTCGATGAAACAATACATCAATGAAAAGTTAGTTAGATAAATTTAGTAATTTTTTTTATAGATAAACAAAACAGGCCAAAACCCATCTTTTTTGAAAAATGAAAGAAAAGCCCCTTTTTATAAGTTAAAAGCCTGGTATGAAAAAAAAAATAAATAAAAGAAAGCGCTAGAATCTACATCTACACATTGATTCTTTTATTTTTTTTCGTTATTTTTGTTGAACCGTATGCATCAAAAGGTGCATGTACGGTTTCTAAGGGATACAACTTTATCCCAATCAACCGACTTTATCGAGAAAGATTACTTTTTTTAGGCCAAGGGGTTGATAGCGAGATCTCGAATCAACTTATTGGTCTTATGGTATATCTCAGTATAGAGGATGATACCAAAGATCTATATTTGTTTATAAATTCTCCTGGCGGATGGGTAATACCCGGAGTAGCTATTTATGATACTATGCAATTTGTGCGACCAGATATACAGACAATATGCATGGGATTAGCCGCTTCAATGGGATCTTTTATTCTGGTCGGAGGAGAAATTACCAAACGTCTAGCATTCCCTCACGCTTGGCGCCAATGAGTTTTTTATTTGATTTGAGAGAAAAAAGAAGACTATGCCTTCGCGCTATATGAAATATGAATATTAAGTAATAATAGCATGGCACTTCGAATTCGATATGATAAATTTTTTTAACCCTTAAATTATGTATCGAAAGAGTAGTATGAGATAAAAGGTATTTCCGATTTTATCTAATCTATCGGGAAGCCTATTTCAGCGTCACAAACTTTTTTGTTTTCACGCCGGGAGGCTCTTAACAATATTTAGGTTATGAAAGAATATGAAAATAAAAAAAAATCTTGTTTTTTTATTTGAAAAAAAAAGAAACTTTGGGATTGCTAAATAACAGACGAAATAAATATATAAAGCAACGGAGCCATCATAGTATTTTTGAACTACTCCAAAAACAAAAAGAAGGGTGGTTATTGGATCATTTACCAACCCGAGTCTGATAGACCCTATAATTTAATTTATTTGATATTTAAGTAAGGTAAAAACGAATTCCATTATAGAGCCGTATGCAATGCGTAAAAGATGCCTGTACGGTTGTTCAATTATATATTTTATTATTCTTTATCTCTTCACCTTATCATCATGCGAGATAGAATAAACATTTATTATGTTATATCATCAGGGTAATGATCCATCAACCTGCTAGTTCTTTTTATGAGGCACAGACGGGAGAATTTATCTTGGAAGCGGAAGAACTTTTGAAGCTGCGCGAAACCGTCACAAGGGTTTATGTACAAAGGACAGGCAAACCCTTATGGGTTGTATCCGAAGATATGGAAAGAGATGTTTTTATGTCAGCAACAGAAGCCCAAGCTCATGGAATTGTTGATCTTGTAGCGACTGAATAAAAAAGAAAAAATAACAAAAATTTCAGACGAATTGGTGATTTGAGATTTTATCTTTTTATTTTATCTTTTTACCGGATTTAATATTCTATTCATTAATCTATTAATATAGAAATAAAATAATTCATAATCATCCGGTTAAGATCGATCTAAACCAGCCCATTATGTATATGATTCAATATGCCAACTATTAAACAACTTATTAGAAACACAAGACAGCCAATCAGAAATGTCACGAAATCCCCCGCTCTTGGGGGATGTCCTCAGCGACGAGGAACATGTACTAGGGTGTATGTGCGACTCGTTCAGATCATGGGCTAGGACAAAAGAAAGAAAACAATTGATCCAGTATCAACGATCAGTACCAGTGAATAGACTAGAATGGAAGAACTCCATTCAATATCTAAAAATCAAAAAGATCTATCCTTCTATTGTGGTATCAAATGTATGGTTTCCGTTGGTGCAAATCCAATCAACTCGTTTTAAATTTAAGATGAGAAAGAATTCTCCATTGATAGCAAATGATATCCATTAAGCAGGGGAAATACTATTTTAAAAAGCAGAAAAATTATGCCTTACTCTTGCAAGAACGGACTAACAGGGTCAGCTACTCAGCTAATCTTCATAATTAAATACCGTTACTGTATAAGTAGATCTCATTGTGAAAGACCTCGTACTGGATAATTATGGGTAGAGCCAAAGAGTGTGAACTGTACAAGTTAACAATAACATTGATTAAATGAAAGAAGGGCTCCGGTGTATAGAGAGGACCTCACCGTTTAAGAAGTAACCATAGAAACGATGGAACCCACTATATCCATTTATATTTACTACTTTTATGTGTTTTTGATACCTAATATCAATACAATTTTTTTCTAGGCATTTCACCTAGAAAAAAAAAAAAAAAAATCGTGGTCGGGAAGGTTATAGTAGCAAAAGCCATTGGAATTTAAATTTTATACATTGGAAGAATCCGTTTTGTTATTAATAGACTAGGATACGGGAAGGGAATAACTGAAAGAAAGGAAATCGATTAGTTATTCATCAAAGTTTCATTTATTCAATGACCAGAATTAAACGAGGGTATATAGCTCGAAGACGTAGAACAAAAATTCGTTTATTTGCATCAACCTTTCGAGGGGCTCATTCAAGACTTACTCGTACTATTACTCAACAGAAAATAAGAGCTTTGGTTTCGGCTCATCGGGATAGAGGTAGACAAAAGAGAGATTTTCGTCGGTTGTGGATCACTCGGATAAATGCAGTAATTCGCGAGAATAAAGTATACTTAAGTTATAGTAAATTTATACACAATCTGTACAAGAGACAGTTACTTCTTAATCGTAAAATACTTGCACAAATAGCTATATTAAATAAGAGTTGTCTTTATATGATTTCCAATGAGATCATAAAATAAAGAGATTGGAAGGAATCCGTTGGAATAGTTTCAATGGAGTTCCCTGGAGAATGAACTCTGGGAAGGTAGAGTAGAAATTAGTATGATAAAATATGATAAAGTCATCAAAATGAAGAAAGACGTTAAATAAAAAATATTTATTCCTCTTCTCCCATTTTTTTTCTTACGACAGGACATTTCGATTTTACGATTTTTCGAACAAAAAAAAAAGTCAATCCGCATTTGAGTTTGGATTGGAATTTTATTTTGATTCAATTCAATTGAAGAGTCAACCTATTTTTTTCTGGTTCTAAGACCAGCAGCTCTAGCGGTTGACTCGCTTCTTTCAAATTGTTTCTCATTATTAAGAAAAGGTAACGGAGATAAAATACGAGCTTGTTTTATAGCAATAGTAATTAATCGTTGTTGTTTTAAGGTCAATCTATTCACCCGTCTAGATAATATTTTTCCTTGTTCGCTAATAAATCGACTAATTAAACTCATGTTTCTATAATCAATTCGATCCCCCGATTGGATCGGAGGCAAACGCCTACGAAAAGATCGCTTAGATTTAAGAAAGATTCGCTTGGATTTATCCATGGTTTGTTTATTCCTTATCCTGAAAATCCCAATCCTATATTCTTAATTCTACATCATCTTTGATCCGATCGAAATAGGATTTGGTTTGTTTATATTTATTTGTTTATATTTTTTTATATTTAAATAAATTTTTTATATTATTTAAATAAATTAAAAAATAAATTCAAATAAATTATATATATATATTGTTATATATAATATGTAATTTTTCATCTTCCTTGGAAGACTGACACACGAGCGATCGGTTCGATCTATTTCTTTATCTCCCCATGAATCGTATGTTTGTAACAACAGGGACAGAATTTTCTCAATTCCAATCGACTAGGCGTATTGTGTCGATTCTTTTGAGTAATATATCTGGAAATGCCCATTGATTCCTTATTAACACGATTTCGAACACAACTGGTACATTCCAAAATAACCGTTACTCGGACATCTTTACCCTTAGCCATGAACCTCCTTTGGTTTTTGATTCACTCAATTCTTTAATTTTCCGACCCGAAGCAAGGAAGAAGAAAGGACACAAAAATAGAAGCAGGTAACTCGAAATCAAATTATGAAAGAAATATTTTGTTGCAATCAATATAGTAATAAATAATAAGTAATATAATGATTTCTAACTATATTTATAATTTTTAATTGCCGTACAGTATTTCATTTTCAGTTAAGTATCTTGTATGATATTGTTGCCCCAACCACCGCATTTCCATTCTATTATTAATTTAATTTGAGCCTGAGCCCGAGTTCATAGTTTCACTGAGGGTGAAACCGCTTTTTCTTTGTTTTTTTTTTTTTTTAGAAAGAATAAGTAAAAAAAGAAAAAAAAACAAAGAAAAAAAGAAGGGAGGGGTAGGGATTAGTTACAGATATTTGATTGTATCTCTAATCTTCTTCCCCCTTCCCATATCAATAGCTAGAATGAAAAAAAGGGGAATATCAACGCATCCGGAAAAAAACGATTGATCTCTATCAATAAACCTGCTAAAGACCCGAACCATAGAGTACTTACTACCGGTGCCACGGAGAGATATGTTTTTAGATCTCGCATTTTAAAAACTCCTCTTTCTGTATTCGTTATTGTATATTGTAATTTGTAATACATAATGGTAATACATATATGACCGGATGTGTATATGTAGTTAATGACTTACCACTTGTACGCGGAGTTCCTAATTCAAATTGAAATGTACAAAATAGATATTTATTAAAAGAAAAAAATACGTCCATTTCCGCCTTAAATTCCTAAAAAATATTAATTTTTTGTGGTAGATTTCATATTTATTTCATACTTTATATAAGTCTTTTACCATATTATATGTTTGTTATATGATATATGAGACCAAAAGGAAGAAGGAAGAAATGATAAGATAGTTTGTGTATATCAATAGATAGTTTGTGTATATCAATGTAGGAAATAAAGATGTGGAAAACAAGACAGGGATTCTCTACAATGACACTGTAGACCAATTGAAAGGGATGTAGCGCAGTTTGGTAGCGCGTTTGTTTTGGGTACAAAATGTCACGGGTTCAAATCCTGTCATCCCTACCTATTACTTATCTTCTGAGCAGTAACGAGGGATCAATTGAGATCAATTAATAAAATTGTACATACATAATTAAATAAATATTTCATTTTTATTTTTTATAGTATATATATATGCAAGATAAATTGGGGTTACAAAATATTTATTGTGATAATAAAGCGCTCTTAGTTCAGTTCG